TTTTTCCCTTTACAAACAAATTGAAATGATTGAAGTTTTTCTATTTGGAATCGTATTAGGTTTAATTCCTATTACTTTGGCTGGATTGTTCGTAACCGCATATTTACAATACAGACGTGGTGATCAGTTGGACCTTTGATTAATTGATTAATTAAAATTTGGATTATTATTAGTTATTGACCTCCTCTTTTCTTTAATTTTAATCCACAGGAGGTCAAATTCGACTGAAATAAGGTCACTAACTTGAACAGCAATCAGAATTTGACCTAACAAGAACGGAATCACGCTCTGTAGGACTTGAACCTACGACATCGGGTTTTGGAGACCCGCGTTCTACCAAACTGAACTAAGAGCGCTTTCTATTTCTTGTCACAATTTTGATTCTTTTTGTAACCCCACTGCATTTTTCATGTATATATATCCTATATATAGTATAATAAATCTATATATAGAATAATAAATTGAAAGAAAGATAAAGATTATTTATGTCTAATTTCATGGATCTCAATTGATTACTCGTTACTGCTCGGAGGAGAAGTAATCGGTAGGGATGACAGGATTTGAACCCGTGACATTTTGTACCCAAAACAAACGCGCTACCAAGCTGCGCTACATCCCTTTCAATTGGTCTACAGTGTCATTGTAGAGAATCCCTGTCTTCTTTTCCATAGTATTATTTCTTCCATTGATATACACAATTGATATTGTTATTTGTTCTTTTTTGGCTCATATCATATAACATATAATAATACTAAACTAATAAAAGACTTATATACACGAATATGAGGCGCTAAAAAGAAATATTTTTCAGCAATGCTCAGGCAGAAAGAGACATTTTTTCCTGTTTTAAGAAAAGAAAGGAAAATCTTATCTACCGAATCATTATCATTGTAAATCTCAATTAAAATTAGGGATTACTCGTCCAAATATAAGTGGTCTTTAACTCCATATGCATCTGATCATATATGTATTGACATTATGTATTCCAATAAAAATAAAGAAGGAGGCAGATTTTCAATGCGAGATCTAAAAACATATCTTTCGGTGGCACCGGTACTAAGTACTTTATGGTTCGTGTCTTTAGCAGGTTTATTGATCGAGATCAATCGTTTATTCCCGGATGCGTTGACATTCCCCTTTTTTTCATTTTAGTTATTTTATTTCCACGGGAAGGGTTGAAGAAGATTAGAGATACAATCAAATATCTGTAACTAATGCTTCTCCCCCTCTTTTTATAAAAAAATGATAAGGTAAGGAAGGAAAGAGAAAGAATAAAAGTGGATTCAATCTCAGCGAAACTTGGATTCGGGCTTAAATTATGAAATTAATATAATAATAGAGTGAGAGCGGGAATGAAATGGGGGTCTCGGGCAACAGTATTATACAAGATACTTAAATAATATACTGTACTTCAATTAGAAATATAGTTAGAAATAATTGTATTACTTATTATTTACTATTACTCTATTGATTCCAATGAAATCTTTCATAATTGGATTTCGAGTTAACAACTTCTATTTTTTCTTTGTTCCTTTCTTATTCGCTTCTTCAGATCGAAAAAAATGAAAGAGTTGATTGAATCAAAAACCAAAGGAGGTTCATGGCCAAGAGTAAAGATGTCCGAGTAACGGTTATTTTGGAATGTACCAGTTGTGCGCGAAACGGTGTTAATAAAGAATCAACGGGCATTTCCAGATATATTACTCAAAAGAATCGACACAATACACCTACTCGATTGGAATTGAGAAAATTTTGTCCCTATTGTTACAAGCATACGATTCATGGGGAGATAAAGAAATAGATCGAACGAGGTTTGTCACCCCTCCAAGGAACAGGAAAAATTACATAGTATATATATAACATATAGTTAATAATCTAAACCAAATCCTATTTCTTAATTCTAATTCATTTTTGATCCGACTGGAATAGAAATAGGATTTTCAGGGATAAGGAATAAACAAACCATGGATAAATCCAAGCGACCTTTTCTTAAATCCAAACGATCTTTTCGTAGACGTTTGCCCCCGATTGGATCGGGGGATCGAATTGATTATAGAAATATGAGTTTAATTGGTCGGTTTGTTAGTGAACAAGGAAAGATATTATCTAGACGAGTGAATAGATTGACCTTGAAACAACAACGATTAATTACTATCGCTATAAAACAAGCTCGTATTTTATCTTTGTTACCTTTTCTTAATAACGAGAAAAGGTTTGAAAGAACCGAGTCGACCGCCAGAGCTACTAGTTTTCGAACCAGAAATAAATAGACTTACTCTTCAATCGAATCCAAATTCCAATCCGAATTCAAACGCGGATGATTGTTTTGTTAGAAAAATCCAAGAATCTAGATTTCATTGTCGTAAGAAAAAAAGATTCAAAGAGTCGGGGAAGAGTAAATCTTTTTTTGTTCGCCCAGTCTCCTTTTTATCAATTTTTTATCATACTCATTTTGACTATACCTTCCCGGAGTTTATTCTCCGGGGAACGTCATTTAAATTTTTTCGGTGGATTCCTTACAATCCCTTTCTTTTATGATCTCATTGGAAATCATATAAAGAGAATTCCTATTTAATATAGCTATTTGCGCAAGTATTTTACGATTAAGAAGTAATTTCCTCTTGTACAAATCATGTATTAATCTACTATAACTATAGGATACCTTACGCTCGCGAATTACCGCATTTATCCGAGTAATCCACAAACGGCGAAAATCTCTCTTTTGCCTATCTCTATCCCGATGAGCAGAAACCAAAGCTCTTATTTTCTGTTGAGTAATAGTTCGAGTCAGTCTTGAATGAGCCCCTCGAAAGCTTGATGCAAATAAACGAATTTTTGTTCTACGTTTACGAGCTACATATCCTCGTCTAATTCTAGTCATTGAATAAATAAAACTTTGATGAATAACTAATTGATTGTTTATTTCCGTTCTTTCAGTTATTATTTTCCTCTTTACTGATCAATTAATAACAAAACGGATTCTTCCAATGTATAAAATAAAAATTCCAATGGCTTTTGCTACTATAACCTTCCCGACCACTATTTTTTTTTTTTTAGGCATTTCGCCGCTAAAGAAAAATTCATTGATACCAGAATACCTAGTCAAAAAAAACAAGAGTAAATATGAATAGATAAAAGAATAGTGGTTCCGTCGTTTCTATGGTTACTTCTTAAACGGTGAGGTCTTCTCTATACACCGGAGCCCCTTCCTTAATCAATATTTATGGGTAACTTGTACAGTTCACACCCTTTGGCTCTACCCATGAATTATTTAGTAATAGGTCTTTCACAACGAGATCCGCCTATACAGTAACGGTATTTAATTATGAAATTTAGCTAGGTAGCTGACCCTGTGAGTCCGTTCTTGCAAAAGTGGGAACATCCTTTTTCTGCCTATTTCCCCCGCTTAATGGATAACCCTTTTTTACCAATGGGGAATTGCTTTTCATCTTAAATGAAATTCAGGTGATTGGATTTGCACCAATGGAAACCATAAATTGCATACACAGGGATATAAGGGATTTTTTTTTCTAGGATAGTGAGTGGAATTCTTCCATTCTATCCTATTCACTGGTACTGATCATTGATACTGGAAAAAGACTTTCCCTTCTTGTTTGTGTACCAGCTCATGATTTGAACGCGTCACACATACACCCTAGTACATGTTCCTCGGCGCTGAGGACATCCCCGAAGAGCGGGGGATTTCGTGACATTTCTTATTGGCTGTCTTGTGTTTCTAATAAGTTGTTTAATCGTTGGCATGCTGAATCATATACATACTAGGCTGGTTTAGATCGATCCTAACCGGATTATTATCAATTGCTTCTATTTAGATTCTATTTACTAGACTATTAAACGCGGTAAGAATCTAAATAAAATCACAGATTGACGCGAAATCCTTGCTATTTTCATTCAACCAACCGCTACAAGATCAACAATTCCATGAGCTTGGGCTTCTGTTGCTGACATAAAAACATCCCTTTCCATATCTTCGGATACAATCCATAAGGGTTTGCCCGTTCTTTGTACATAAACCCTTGTGATGGTTTCGCGCAGTTTCAGTAGTTCTTCCGCTTCCAGGATAAATTCTCCCGTTTGTGCCTCATAAAAAGAGCTAGCGGGTTGATGGATCATTACCCTGATGATAAATCAATGGTTTCTCTATCTTGCATAATGAGGTGAAAACAAAAGAATAAAAAAAACGATAAATTGAACAACCGTACAGGCATCTTTTGTGCAGTGCATACGGCTCTATAATGAAATTTACTTTGACCTTCCATCGAATTAAAGAGAAAATATAGGATCTATAAGACCCGGATTGGCAAATGGTCCAATTACCACCCTTCCTTTCAGGCAAGTTAAAAAATACTATGATGGTTCCGTTGCTTCATATATTTATGGCCTCTGTGATTCAGCAATCCCAAAGTTTCTTTTTGAGCTAAGGAAAATTTGATTTCTTTTTTTTTTCGCACTATATAGAGTAGAAAAAAAAAAGTTTGTGACGCTGAAATGGATTCCCGATAGATAAGAAACAATCGGAAATACCTTTTATCTCATACTACTCTTTCAAGACATAATCTAATGTTTGAAAAAAAATAATAATAATTTTCTCATATTGAATTCGAAGTGCCATGCTATTATTACTTAATATTCCTGCGAAGGCATAGTCTTTTTTCTCCCAAATGAAAAATAAAAAACTCAATGGCGCCAAGCGTGAGGGAATGCTAGACGTTTGGTAATTTCTCCTCCCACCAGGATAAAGGATCCCATTGAAGCGGCCAACCCCATGCATATTGTATGTACATCTGGTCGTACAAATTGCATGGTATCATAAATAGCTACTCCGGGTATTACCCATCCGCCGGGAGAGTTTATAAACAAATAGAGATCCTTGGTATCATCCTCTATACTCAGATATACCATAAGACCAATAAGTTGATTAGAGATCTCACTATCAACCTCTTGGCCTAAAAAAAGCAATCTTTCTCGATAAAGTCGGT